TTTCTGGGCTATTAAATATATTCTATAGTTACTTACCGTGTCCATTTCTAATTCTTGGTCATTGAGATTCATGGGCAATATAGATTTATATTTTAGGATATATATTCCCTCCTCCTTTCTCCTTTCAAAAAAAAAAAATGATTGAAGTTTTTCTATTTGGAATCGTGTTAGGTCTAATTCCTATTACTTTGGCTGGATTATTCGTAACTGCATATTTACAATACCGACGTGGTGATCAGTTGGACCCTTGATTAATTAACATTTTTTTATTGACCTCCTATTTTGTTTGTTTTAATCCTAATCCACAGGAGTCTAAAATTAAGACTTTAGACTGCTGTTCCATTATTTCAGTGTCATTCTCGATCTAACAAGAATGGAATCACGCTCTGTAGGATTTGAACCTACGACATCGGGTTTTGGAGACCCGCGTTCTACCGAACTGAACTAAGAGCGCTTTATTTTCATAAATCATAAAAAAATTTATGTGACCCCAATTCATCTTGCATGCATATACTATCATAATCCATGTATATATAGAACCCTCATCATATATATATATTGATAGAATTATATATAGAATATCTATCTATTTCTATTGAGTATGTATGTCTACTTTTAATCGGTCTCAATTAATCCCCAGTTACTGCTCATAAGATAAGTAATAGTTAGGGATAGGGATGACAGGATTTGAACCCGTGACATTTTGTACCCAAAACAAACGCGCTACCAAGCTGCGCTACATCCCTTTCAATTGGTTTCCAGTGTCATTGTAAAGAATTTTTGTCTTGTTTTCCATATCTTGATTTTCTCGTTTGATATATATAAAATATCCTGCCAGTTTTTTTCTTTTTAGTTTCATATTGTATAATTATATTACAATAATATATATTATATTACAATAATATATTATAATTACAATAATATATTATTATAATAAATATATTTATTATATTATTATAATAATATATAATAATATAATAATAAAATAAAAAAAAAGACTTAGATACATCTAAAATCTGCCTAACAAAAAAATGAATATTTTTTTTTTAGAGAATGCTCGGGCGGAGAAGAAATGGACCTCTTTTTTTTGTTAAAAAAAAAAAAAAAAAGAATATCTAATGAATCGTTATACAGTTCAATTGAATACATTTCAATTTGAATTAAAAATTTTGCGTACAAATACAAGTCTTTATTAATTAAATAACCGTCTGATCAGAATGTAATTCTGTATTAATTATGTATTACAAATTATAAAATTATAATATAATTAGAATAAAGAATTAAGAATAAAGAAGGAGGATTTTAAATGCGAGATCTAAAAACATATCTCTCCGTGGCACCAGTGGTAAGTACTTTATGGTTCGGTGCTTTAGCGGGTCTATTGATAGAGATCAATCGTTTATTCCCGGATGCATTGATATTCCCCTTTTTTTCATTTTAGTTATTGACACGGGAAGGGGTGAAGAAGATTAGAAGAGATACAATCAAATATCTGTGATTAATCCCCCCTTCTCCTTCTTTTTTTTTTTTAGAAGTTAGAAACGAGAAAGAAGAAAGTTGGATTCGGCCTCAGTGAAACTCGGAATTAGGTCCAGGCTTCAATTTAATTTAATTCAAAAAAAAATGAAAAATGAAATGAATAATCAATTCCATTTCTATCAATCTATTATTCTATTAATCTTCTATTAAATATAAATAATTAATCTATTAAAAATAGGGTGAGACCTGAAATAGAAATGGAATGGCTAGGGCGGAGCAAGAATATAATATCATACAGGATACTTAAATGAAAACAGAAATACTGTACTGTGTGTGATTCTAAATATAGTTAGAAATCATTGTATTACTCATTACTTTACTTTTTTTAATTATTACTATACTAAAAAGATAATTCTAATTTAATTACTAGACTTATAACTTAGACTATATTGACTATATTGATTAGTGATTGGAACGAGATCCTTCATAATTGGATTTCGAGTTAGCAACTTCTATTATTTTTTTTTCTTTTTTGTTCCTTTTCGCTTCGAATCGTAAAATAGAAGAGTTAAGTGAATCAAAAACACAAAGGAGGTTCATGGCCAAGGGTAAAGATATCCGAATAAGGGTGATTTTGGAATGTACCAGTTGTGTTCGAAATAGTGTTAATAAGAAATCAACAGGTATTTCCAGATATATTACTCAAAAGAATCGACACAATACGCCTAGTCGATTGGAATTGAGAAAGTTCTGTCCCTGTTGTTGCAAACATACGATTCACGGGGAGATAAAGAAATAGAGAAAATGGATCACTTGTGTGTCACCCCTCAAAGGAAGATGAGAAATGATATATTTTTTTTTCATATTGTTGAAGAAATTGTATATATCTACCATATAATTTAATATAACATATAAAATATACATATATTTCTAGATTATATATATTTATTTATCTATTTATTATATATTTAAATTTAAATTATATATATTTTTAAATATATATTTAAATTATATAATTATATTTAAATTTAAAATTAATTTGAAATTAGAAAAAAAAAATAGAAACAAAGCAAATCGTATTTTGTAAAAAATAGGATTTTTTGGATAAGGAATAAACAAACTATGGATAAATCTAAGCGACTCTTTCTTAAATCCAAGCGATCTTTTCGTAGACGTTTGCCCCCAATCCAACCGGGGGATCGAATTGATTATAAAAACATGAGTTTAATTAGTCGATTTATTAGTGAACAGGGAAAAATATTATCTAGACGGGTAAATAGATTGACCTTAAAACAACAACGATTAATTACAATTGCTATAAAACAAGCTCGTATTTTATCTCCGTTACCTTTTCTTAATAAGGAAAAACAATTTGAAAAAAGTGAGTCAGCCGCTAGAACTACAGGTCCTAGAACTACAGGTCCTAGAACTACAGGTTCTAGAACTACAGAACCTACAACAAAAAAAAAAAACAAGATTACTCTTCTCAATTGAATTTAAATTCCAATCGAAACTCAAATCAAATATGGATTGATGCTTTGTTCGAAAACTACGATGATCCAATTTTGATTATCGTGTTGTATGTAAGAAAAAAGAGAATCGGTGAAGAAGAATAAATCTTTTTTTATTGAACGTGGTTGCTCGTTTTGACGACTTTATCATATGATTCTATTTTATCATACAAATCCCCACTCTACCTTCCCGGAGTTCAGTCTCCGGGGAATTTTTATTTTATGATCTCATTGGAAATCATATAAAGACAATTCTTATTTAATATAGCTATTTGTGAAAGTATTTTACGATTAAGAAGCAACTGCTCCTTGTACAGATTATACAATAATCTGCTATAACTATAGCATACCTTTTGTGGATTCTCGCGAATTACTGCATTTATTCGACTGATCCACAAACGACGAAAATCTCTTTTTTTCTTATCTCTATCCCGATGAGCCGAAGCCAAAGCTTTTATTCTCTGTTGAGTAATAGTTCGAGTAAGTTTTGAATGAGCCCCTCGAAAACTTAATGTAAATAAACGAAATTTTGTCCTACGTTTCCGAGCTATATATCCTCGTTTAATTCTGGTCATTGAATAAATCAAACTTTGATGAATAACTATTTGATTTCTTTTCTTTCAGTTATTCTTTTCCCTTTACTAGTGTATTAATAATAAAAACGGATTTTTCCAATGTATAAAATAAAAAGATTCCAATGGCTTTTGCTACTATAACCTTCCCAACCACGATTTTTTCTTTTTATTTCGAAGCATTTAATCTCGAAATAAGAAATTGTATTGATACTTGGTATCAAAAAAACATATTCAATTAAATAGAAATGGATAAAGAAATAGTGGATTCCATCGTTTCTATGGTTACTTCTTAAACGGCGAGGTCCTCTCTATACACCGGAGCCCCTTCTCTCATTTTATCAATGCTATTGTTAACTTGTATAGTTCACACTCTTTGGCTCTACCCATGAAATAGCTAGTAAAAAGTCTTTCACAACGAAATCTAACTATACAGTAACGGTATTTAAGTATGAAGTTCAGATTAGCTGGGTAGCTGACCCTCTTAGTCCGTTCTTGCAAGAATAAGGGTATAATCTTTCGGCTTTTTTTTTTTTTTTGAAATCGAATTTCCCCCGCTTAATGGATAAGCATTTGCTACCAATGGGGAAGTCTTTCTCATCTGAAATTACAAATTGAGTGAGTTGATTAGATTTGCACCAACGGAAACCATATATTTGATACACAATAAAAGGATATATATTATTTTTATTAAGAGATTCTTTTGTTTTTTTAAGATAGTGAATGGAATGGAGTTTTTCCATTCTATCCTAACCGATCGCTGATACCGGAATAATTTGTTTCCTCTGTTTTGTCTTAGTCCATGATCGGAACGAGTCGCACATACACCCTAGTACATGTTCCTCGGCGCTGAGGGCATCCCCCAAGGGCGGGGGATTTCGTGACATTTCGGATTGGCTGTCTTGTATTTCTAATCAGTTGTTTAATAGTTGGCATGTTGAATCATATATATAATGAGCTGGCTTAGATCAATCTCAACCCGATGGTTATGAATTACTCATATTCTTATTCTAGATTATTCTACATTCTATATTATTTTTATATTACTTAATAACTTATAGAATTTTTATAGATTATTTATAGATTAGTGGATTATAGATTAATTAATTATTTTAATTATTAATAGAATAGATTAATTAATAGAGATATTCTAATTAAATCCGGTAAGCGGTAAGAAGAAAAAATCTCAAATTGTGTATTTGCGCAGAATTCCTGTTAATTTTGTATTACATCCCTATAAGATCAACAATTCCATGAGCTTTGGCTTCTTCTGCTGACATAAAAAGATCTCTTTCCAGGTCTTCGGCTATAACCCATGCAGGTTGGCCCGTTCTTTTTACATAAGTCCATGTGATATCTTCGCGTATGCTTGCTATTTCTTCCGCTTCCATGATAAATTCTCCCGTTTGTGTCCGATAAAAATCACTTGCGGGTTGATGGATCATTACCCTGACGATATGACATAGTAAAAGGTTCTTCTATCTCGTACGATAAGACGATAGATAAAGAATAATAAAAAACAAAGATTGAACAACCGTACAGGCATCTTTTGCATATTGCATGCATACGGCTTTACTATGGAATTTCTTTTTACCTTCCATCGAAGAAAGAGAAAAATGGAGAAGGTCTATCAGACCTAGATCGGTAAATGATCCAACAACCACCCTTCCTTTTTTTTTTTTGTTTTGGAGTAGTTAAAAAATACTATGATGGTTCCGTTGCTTTATTATTTGGTCTGTTGTTCAGCAATCCCAAAGTTTCTTTTTTTTTTTTTTATATTCTTTCAGAACATAAAGATTGTTAAAAGCTTTCCGGTGTAAAAACAAAAAAATTTTTGTGACGCTGAAATAGGCTCCTGATATATCAGATAAAATTGGAAATACCCATTCTCTCATACTACTCTTTCGATACATAATTGAATGGTTTTGAAAAATTTTTGCATATCGAATTCCAAGTGCCATGCTATTATTGCTTAATATTCATATGGCGAAGGCATAGTCTTCTTTTTTTTTTTTTCTCAAATAAAAGACTCATTGGCGCAAAGCGTGAGGGAATGCTATACGTTTAGTAAATTCTCCTCCTACGAGAAGAAAAGATCCCATTGAAGCAGCTATTGCCATGCATATTGTCTTTACATCCGGTTTCACTATTTGCATCATATCAAAAATACCCAGTCCAGGTAATACCCATCCGCCAGGACAATTTATAAACAAATGTATATCTGTGGTATCATTCTCGATAGTGAGAAATGTGATAAGTCCAATAATTTGATTTGATAGTGTACAATCAATCGCTTGGCCTAAAAAAATTGCTCTTTCTCGATAAAGTCGGTTGATTAGGATAAGATTTTATCCCTTAGGAGCCGTACATGCACCTTTTGATGCATACGGTTCACCAAAAATCGCGAAAAAAAAATCAATGTGTAGATTTCAACCCTCTTTCTTTTTTCTTTTTCATAGCAGACTTTTTCCAACTTCTAATGAAAGGTCTTTTTCTTCCATTTTTTAAGAAAGACTACTTTTGACCCATTTATCTATATATTTAATATTTATCTATATTAATATTAATATTTTAATATTATATTAATATTAATATTTTAATATTATATTATTATTATTATTAATATTATTATAATATAATTAATATTAATAATAATATTAAGAATAATTATAAAAAAAAATACTAAACACTTATTGAACTAATTTATCATTGATGTATTGTTTTCATCGAGATCAAACCTAAATCGCGATGTAATTTTCTTGTTTTTGATTGGGCTTCTTCAATTCTTTTAGGTTTCTGTTCTACTCCGAGTAAAGATCGGCCCGATTTTTGATTTGCACATATAGCACAAATACTCCAATACCACGTCTTTTTGCTACGACTTCTTTTGTTCAATTTATTTCATGTTTTCCATCAAACACAAATATATCATAGAAGTAGTAATTGTAGATATATTATCAATTGGTTTTTTTTAACAGAGCCTGGATGCTTCATTTTATTGGTCCAACCAAGTCAACCATAAATTATTGTAAATTTGTAATAGTAAGCTGGATATCCCCCCCAAAAAAAGATCTAATTCCATACTTCACGCTCCAATTTTTTGCAATCTTTTTGGGGGTGAAAGAGAGGATATCTCGATCGGGAGAGAGAACGGGGAAATCCCATATAAACCAATATATCTGACAAGTCGCACTATATGTCAACCCAAGTTGCCTCTTCTTCTCCAGGAATTCGAAAGGGTACTTTTGGAACACCAATAGGCATTAAATGAAAAAATTGGAATTAAGTAGTGCATCTCGCTTTGATGCGGAAACGTAACAACGGGTTTATTGTCTTAATAATGATTGGTCTTTTTCATATTTTTATTTATAGATTAGATTGAATAAATTTGTAAAAAAAAATCCTAAATACAAAAAGGAAGACCGAGTGACTAAAGGAAAATTTTTACAAATAGGTTTTTTTTTTTTTTTTTGAGTGATGAACAAATATATCTGCATTCACTGATATAAAGATATAAACACTCATATAAAATAGGGTCAACCCTCCTCTCCACCATTGCGTATTCTTACTTATCGGGTATAGAATAGATCTGCTTCTTTTGTTCCTACGAATAGAATTCTTCCTTTATTACTAAAAAACTAGAACAAATATTAATCCTTTACCCGAGATAATCCACTAAAAAGAGAGGGTCCATAGTATAGTTTTTTACAGTGCAATAAAGTTACATAATGTCCATTTTTTATTGATATAAGAGGTATTTTCATGGGTTTGCCTTGGTATCGTGTTCATACCGTCGTATTAAATGATCCCGGCCGTTTACTTTCTGTCCATATAATGCATACAGCTCTGGTTGCTGGTTGGGCCGGTTCGATGGCTCTATATGAATTAGCCGTTTTTGATCCCTCTGACCCTGTTCTTGACCCAATGTGGAGACAGGGTATGTTTGTTATACCCTTCATGACTCGTTTAGGAATAACCAATTCATGGGGTGGTTGGAGTATCACAGGAGGGACTATAACGAATCCGGGTATTTGGAGTTACGAAGGTGTGGCCGGGGCCCATATTGTGTTTTCCGGCTTGTGCTTTTTGGCGGCTATCTGGCATTGGGTATATTGGGATCTAGAAATCTTTTGCGATGAACGTACAGGAAAACCTTCTTTGGATTTGCCTAAAATTTTTGGAATTCATTTATTTCTTTCAGGGGTGGCTTGTTTTGGTTTTGGCGCATTTCATGTAACAGGATTGTATGGTCCTGGAATATGGGTGTCCGATCCTTATGGACTAACCGGAAGGGTACAATCCGTAAATCCTGCATGGGGTGTGGAAGGTTTTGATCCTTTTGTTCCAGGGGGAATAGCCTCTCATCATATTGCAGCAGGGACATTGGGCATATTAGCGGGCCTTTTCCATCTTAGTGTCCGTCCACCTCAACGTCTGTACAAAGGATTGCGTATGGGAAATATTGAAACCGTCCTTTCCAGTAGTATCGCTGCTGTCTTTTTTGCAGCTTTTGTTGTTGCTGGAACTATGTGGTATGGTTCAGCAACTACGCCGATTGAATTATTTGGTCCCACTCGTTATCAATGGGATCAGGGATACTTCCAGCAAGAAATATATCGAAGAGTTGGTGCTGGGCTAGCCAAAAATCAAAGTTTATCAGAAGCTTGGTCTAAAATTCCCGAAAAATTAGCCTTTTATGATTACATTGGGAATAATCCCGCAAAAGGCGGATTGTTTAGAGCGGGCTCAATGGACAATGGGGATGGAATAGCTGTTGGTTGGTTAGGACACCCTATCTTTAGAGATAAAGAGGGGCGTGAACTTTTTGTACGTCGTATGCCTACTTTTTTTGAAACATTTCCGGTTGTTTTGGTAGACGGAGACGGAATTGTTAGAGCCGATGTTCCTTTTCGAAGGGCGGAATCAAAATATAGTGTCGAACAAGTAGGTGTAACTGTTGAGTTCTATGGTGGCGAACTCAATGGAGTCAGTTATAGTGATCCTGCTACTGTGAAAAAATATGCTAGACGTGCTCAATTGGGTGAAATTTTTGAATTAGATCGCGCTACTTTGAAATCTGATGGTGTTTTTCGTAGCAGTCCAAGAGGTTGGTTTACTTTTGGACATGCTTCGTTTGCTCTGCTCTTCTTTTTCGGACACATTTGGCATGGTGCTAGAACCTTGTTCAGAGATGTTTTTGCTGGTATCGACCCGGATTTGGATGCTCAAGTAGAATTCGGGACATTCCAAAAACTTGGAGATCCAACTACAAGAAGACAAGTAGTCTGATACAATATTGTTTTGTTCCTTTTGGGCTTTATTTTTTGTGATTGGAATTTGCCATAGGGAACCGTACAAATTTAGATTTGAATTGCTACCTTTTCTTTTACTCTTGTTCTTTCTTTTTCTTTATCCGAGAGACGGATCAAAAATAAACAGGTATGAAAGCTATAATTGTAAACCACGATCAAATCCATGGAAGCATTGGTTTATACATTCCTCTTAGTTTCTACTTTAGGAATTATTTTTTTCGCTATCTTTTTTAGAGAACCACCTAAAGTTCCAACTAAAAGGGTGAAATGATTTTTCATTATCTCAATTGAAGTAATGAGCCTACCAATATTGGTAGGCTCATTACTTCAACTAGTCCCCATGTTCTTCGAATGGATCTCTTAGTTGTTGAGAGGGTTGCCCAAAAGCAGTATATAAAGCGTACCCAGTAAAACTTACAAGTAAACCAGATATAGAGATGGCAACTAGGGTTGCTGTTTCCATTATTATATAATTTCAAGACCAAAATGGATCTAGGATAAGATCATTTATTTACAGCGGAATGGTATACAAAGTCAACAGATCTCAATGAATAAAAAATAGTATTAGTACTTATGGCTACACAAACTGTTGAGGGTAGTTCTAGATCTGGTCCAAAACCAACTGTTGTAGGGAAGTTATTGAAACCTTTGAATTCGGAATATGGTAAAGTAGCTCCTGGTTGGGGAACTACTCCCTTGATGGGTGTTGCAATGGCCCTATTTGCGATATTTCTATCTATTATTTTGGAGATTTATAATTCTTCCATTTTACTGGACGGAATTTCTATGAATTAGATTCACAAGAACCGACTAATTCATTTTTCAATACAAAGTGAAGCATTTGGGTCTTCGATTTTTAGCCCATTCATTCTATTTTGGTTTGGTAGTTTAGTTCGATCGTGGAATTTCTTTTCTTCTGTATTTCCGGAATATGAGTGTGTGACTTGTTATAATTGATCCTATTGATAGTACAGAGAGTAAGTCTGTCATCTTGATAGAGATGGTTTTACCCCGTCGGATATTTATTCTAGTATCTGGAGCACGGAATATAGAAAATGGATTCTAAAGTATTAGAACTATGATTCATACTTAATATTTAGACCCCGCAACCGGACTTATAAATCGA